GATGGCCCTTACGCAAGGATTATATTGTCCCCAATTTTTATGAAATACAAGATGCTTATTGAATGATAAGAAACGAATCTTCACGTCTCCAACTTCGGATATCTAAGAAGTATTTGTATGTTTTGCTCTAGATCAAATAGAGTAATTGATCTACTACTGGTACTCTGGGTGGATAAAAAAATAAAGGACAAATTCAGAATTCATTGAGATTCTAAAAAGTTTTCTTTTGGATGAGCTAAGAGCCGATAGAGTGAACAAAAAAGTGCTCCATCATGAACTTTATACCGCGGATACATCAATCACTTACTTAGACAGGTTCCAGAAAGTCATAGAATGTATGAGGAAATTAAGAAATGGAAAAAGATCTGGGCGGGGATCTGATTCTATTTGTACTGGATCTGAGATGAATCTTATCTAGTTTCATCTTTTAAATTCAATTCCCCGAGACTCCACTTTTTTATTTTGGTCGTTTCAACTAACTAATGGAACCTTATTTTTAAAAACTATCTACCCATCTATCTATAAAATAGATGGGGTATATCGCACGATAACTCGATAAATAACTTATGTATGTCTCATGATATCAACTATTAATGAATATGTATATCGATCCTGGTTAATTTATTGAATGGATACTCGGTAAAAATGAATCATGTGCCAGGAACCAGATTTGAACTGGTGACACGAGGATTTTCAGTCCTCTGCTCTACCAGCTGAGCTATCCCGACCATTCCCCTTTGTTTTGTGGCGCATCATCTACTCACTCATTTTAGTACATAACTTGGGTCTATGTCAATTAAAAGGACGAAAAGTATTACAAAGTCTTATCTAGGTACCATAATTTCTTTGGTCTTATAAAATAAGGACTTTGTCTCGAAGTTTATTTAAGTTTTAGTATGCGTAATGATATGGATTGTGAATTACTCAAATGATTCCTCAGATATTCATTTGTACGTATATCTGAAGACTTGTGATAGGAGAAAAGAATTTTCGTTCGGAGCCTTTTTGACATTGAAAACAAAAAAATGAGGAACATAACCACCTTCAAACTGTTAATAATAATAATAAAAAAAAAGAGAACTAGTTAGGCAGTGAAATAAGCTTTTGGGGATAGAGGGACTTGAACCCTCACGATTTAAAAAGTCGACGGATTTTCCTCTTACTATAAATTTTATTTTTGTCAGTATTGACATGTAGAACGGGACTCTATCTTCATTCTTGTCCGATTAATCAGTTATTCAAAAGATCTATCAGACTATGGAGTAAATGAATATTTGATTCTTTTTTTAAACTTGGAATCGATTCACAACACAATAATTCTTCCATTTTTTCATTTCATATTCTAAATTTTTTTTAGATATAATTATCTATTTTCGAATATATATATTTCATATTTCTATTCGAAAAAAAAAATGCAGATTTTATAGATATAAAAAAATATGGATTTTGGGTTGTCATTAATCATTTTATTCATTTTATATAGTTCAGTCCGTATATGCTTGACCCTTTTTAGATTGGAGTTTTGCTGGAAGAATTCTTATAACAACACAGTCAACCCCATTTGTTAGAACAGCTTCCTTCGAGTCTCTGCACCTTTCCTTTTAAAAAAGGAGTTGGCTCAGGATTGCCCATTTTTTTTAATTCCAGGGTTTCTCTGAATTTGAAAGTTTTCACTTAGTAGGTTTCCATACTAAGGCTCAAGCCAATTAAGTCCGTAGCGTCTACCGATTTCGCCATATCCCCCTTTCTTTGTTTTAAAATTAGGATCTCAGTGGAATGTACTTCCCTTTTTTATTCTTTTATGTCGTAACCGTCGAATTCATTAGATTTGATACGGATTACTCTCCCGATTACTATACCGAAAGGGGTTTTTTGCTTTTGTGTTTTTTGTCTAACTTCTTTCATCTCTATCGAAAACCCATATTTTATTTTTGATTGAGTCTAATTCGAAATGATTCTATCATTTCTGTAACTGCAATTCAATATGGATGAATATATACCATATATATATACTCTTCTCCTTTCATTTTCCCATGCAATTTAAAATACTCAAAGGTTCGATTCGTTGTTTTTCATCTTAGTCTATGAATGAAAGCAGAAGAATATCTTATATTAAATTATATTATCATGATCTGGATTTCATCTTTTTCGCTTCTAAATTATTAGAATTCGAATTTTTTTTTTTTTATTATTCTTCCTTTATTTTAGGTTTTTTCTTAAGGCAGACCTATCCTATGATACTAAAAACTAAAATGAAAATAAATATTTCTATATATTCATAATATAATTATTTTCAATTTAGATTTGAAATGAATTTGAAAATTTATAGACCTACTAAATCGAATTTCATTCATTGTTCTATAAAAAAAATAGAAAATATAGAGAAATGAAAGAAAGAAAAAGAAACGAAATTCACTATGTTATTTGATTTGAAATAAATCACTATTTGAAATTCATATCATAAAAGCATAAAAATGAATAGTTAATAGCTAAGCCTAAAAACTAAGATATAGTTTATTGAATTCCTATCTATGTATGTAGAATTTCTACGAGCCCGCTTAGCTCAGAGGTTAGAGCATCGCATTTGTAATGCGATGGTCATCGGTTCGATTCCGATAGCCGGCTTTTCTCTATTTTTTTTTTGTTCTATATATATATATATTTTATTTTTATTTTTTTTACAACATGATGAATAATTTTTTTTTGAATCAAAGAACAAACAATAACATCCCCATTCCTTATTCATATGAATAAAAGGAAAAGAAAGAGTCTTTTTCTTTATTTGGTGTGCCGAGATTTAACCCTTTGCATTTTACTTAACATATTAAAATAAATATATATATAATAATAGAATGGGTTCGTATACGATATTTATACAAAAATAATTCATTTCATTATGTATTGTAATACAATACGTCAGGGGATTTTGCTTGATTTATCATTTAGTTCAGTTTGAATTTCGATTTATTTTGTAAAATGAAATATAAATAAAGAAAAAAGAAAGGAGTCTTTATGTCGCGTTACCGAGGGCCTCGTTTCAAAAAAATACGCCGTCTAGGCGCTTTGCCTGGATTAACTAATAAAAGGCCTAGAGCCGTAACTGATCTTAGAAACCAATCGCGTTCCGGGAAAAGATCTCAATATCGTATTCGTCTCGAAGAAAAACAAAAATTGCGTTTTCATTATGGTATTACAGAACGACAATTACTTAAATACGTGCGTATCGCCAGAAAAGCCAAAGGTTCAACAGGTCAGGTTTTACTACAATTACTTGAAATGCGTTTGGATAACATCCTTTTTCGACTGGGTATGGCTCCGACTATTCCCGCAGCCCGCCAATTAATTAACCATAGACATATTTTAGTTAATGGTCGTATCGTAGATATACCAAGTTATCGTTGCAAACCCCAAGATACTATTATGGCGAGGGATGAACAAAAATCCAGAACTCTAATTCAAAATTATCTTGATTCCTCTCCCCGTGAGGAATTGCCAAAACATTTGACTCTTCACCCATTCCCATATAAAGGATTAGTCAATCAAATAATAGATAGTAAGTGGGTCGGTTTAAAAATAAATGAATTGCTAGTGGTAGAATATTATTCCCGTCAGACTTAATCCTAAATAAAATCCAAAGCAAAGAGTTTTGACAATTTGGCCCCTTTCTTTTGCCAAAGTAAATTGACTTACGGTTTAAAGTCAGGGGTTTGATTCGGATTTTCTCCGAATCATATATCCTACTGCGTCCCGGATTTTTCTTATTCATGGATCATTGATCGGCAGACAGATTTTCATTCCTTACTTTTCAGTCTTTTACGTACCGCAGCAATTTGAAATAAAATATATATGAAAATCAAAATATAAAGAAGGACCTAACTGTTATGTTCTACTAATATGTTCTACTAAGGGTATTTCTTGTTGTTTGATTTTAGGAATGTTGGCGAATTAGACGAAAGTACGGAAAGAGAGGGATTCGAACCCTCGGTAAACAAAAGCCTACATAGCAGTTCCAATGCTACGCCTTCAACCACTCGGCCATCTCTCCTACCCAATGATTATGACTCAGAAACCGAAGAAAAAGCGAGACATTACTATAATTCATATTTATATGAATATTTTCAATTTTTGTTTTGATAAAAATTCGAAAATTCCTTTCTAGTTTTAAAGATCTCACCAACAAATCCTTTATCTCATCGATCTATTACAAATTAATGAATCATACCGGGTCTATTTCTATTTGATTGTATAGTGTATACTTAGTATGGACATAACAAAAATAAACAGTTATTCTAAGAATTTCCAGCATAGAATGATTATTCGATTCTTTTTCCTTTACTCTTTCGATCTTAATTCAATCAAAAATTTTTTTTACCTACTCGAAAAATTCCTTGATTCTTCTGCTTCGATGAGATTGGAATAGTTCCTATACTACTACATTTGTTTTGTATGAATTCTAAGTAGGAGGATTCCACTATTTAATTTCGTATTGATTCTTGTTATTAATTCTTGAAAAAGGAGCCATTTGAGTATTTAGAATAATTGGAATAAAAAAAGAGAAAAGAAAAAACATTAAGTAGTAGCAGAAGGTTCGTGAAATTTTTTTTGTTTGGAACTGCATCTGTTTTTATGTTATTTCGTACTGTACAAATCCTTTGTTTGTGAAATCATTTTCTTTCAAAGGGTAATGAGAAGAATTATAGAATGGATTGATACCTATGCCTAGATCGCGGATAAATGGAAATTTTATTGATAAGACCTTTTCAATTGTGGCCAATATCTTATTACGAATAATTCCAACAACGTCAGGAGAAAAAGAGGCATTTACTTATTATAGAGATGGTGTGATTTGATTCTTTTTTTTTTTTTATTATTCAATTTTAAGGCACACGATTCGAGATAGAAAGAAAAAATATTCTTATTTTTTTTCTATATTATTGAAATAAACCTACGCTTGTTGAAGGTGAAGTTTAGAAATAGAACAATTCCTTCTGTCGTGTATCCCCGATTGATGCAGCCTCAAATACTATGCTTCAGTTATTGATTTTAGTATTGAGCGAAAGGTTACACCTATGTGTTCTGTATTACAGGTCAATCCTACTTCGTAGTAATAGAGTACCATATAGGCGGCATAGGGGAAGAAGCACTACACCTAGCAATCAACAACACGAAAGTTTTGTTAAAATTACCTACCTACTCCCTTTTCTTATCTAGATTGGGACTAACAAAAATGGTTGGGACAATAAACATCCATCTCATTCGTACTTTGGATACCCATATAACCATCGAAGACTGTTGAAGTGACTATTTCCTGGAAATTAGGAGGCGTTGAGGACAAAGGAATTGCTGGAGTTATCCTTTCTATTTAGTATCAAGAGTTTGATGTTAGTAAAAGTTCTTTCGCAAGAAGGTTGGCTAGCTATTCTTTGTAAAAACACTAGCCCCGCTCAGTTCATAATGAAAATATTTCACCCTTTTTGATTCCATGGATTTCTTATTCTCATTATGGATATTAAAGGAGGAGCCGTATGAGATGAAAATTTCACGTACGGTTTTGGAACGGAGATTCTTTGAATCGAATGACGACCGTAACGGATGTCAGCTCAATCCGAAGGAAATTATGCGGAAGCTTTACAGAATTATTATGAAGCTATGCGACTAGAAATCGATCCCTACGATCGAAGTTATATACTCTATAATATAGGCCTTATCCACACAAGTAATGGAGAACATACAAAAGCTTTAGAATATTATTTTCGGGCACTAGAACGAAACCCATTCTTACCCCAAGCTTTTAATAATATGGCAGTGATCTGTCATTACGTGCGGCTATCTCCACTATAGAAAGAAAAAGGAAGACCAAATCGGCTAGTAAATACTCAAAAAAAAAAAGGCTCGCTACATATGCATCGTTCAAAACAACGATCTTTATGAGCTGTAGCAAAGAAAGAAACTTCATAGAAGTAAAAATATGAAGAAATAAGATATGCCTAGATACCTTTTTTCAATGTCTATGGATAAAAAAATAGAGAATTGAGAGAGAGGAAGCACCGTAAAGATCAATTAACGTAACGAGGTTTTGGGCGAATACATTAATAAAAGAACTGCTTATTTATACCTATATATAAGATAGATAAAAGTTAGGAATTAACTTATGTAATAGAGTCGATCCACTAAGGTATTGAGCGGCGGTGTAGGATCAGATCCCAAAGATAGTAAGCCTTTTCTTTCTGACTTATGGAAAGCCTTTTTCAAAGATTCTATATAAGTTTCGATAGGAAAAAAAATTAATATGAAACCGAGATAGTTACCTTGCGGAAAATACGAATGATAGGAGTAAATACCTATGTATGTTTTATTTTTCCGGAGGTGGGAGAAAAGATAAAACTTATTATTATATTAAAAAAAAAAAAATAGTTTGAAACTCATGCGATTAACCTCTTTTGGTTACCCCGAAGAGTGGGATAGATCTATAAGAAATCTCATTCCGTTTTTCCGTTTAATTTGATATGATAGGTAAAAAGAAGTACACCAAAAGAATTGACTGCGGAGCCGTATGAGGTAGGAAACTCTCAAGTACGGTTCTAAGGAAAGGAATTGAACCACCTATTCCGACCGGGGAGAACAGGCCATTCAACAGGGAGATTCTGAAATTGCGGAGGCTTGGTTCGATCAAGCCGCTGAGTATTGGAAACAGGCGATAACGCTTACTCCTGGGAATTATATTGAAGCACAAAATTGGTTGAGGATCACGGGGCGTTTCGAATAAAAGAATAAAAAAAGTTTTGATTATTTCGAATTTTTTTTTATTTGTTAGAATTAATCTTGGTACATTAGGTAAATAAAATGAAACCATTCTTTTGAGAAGAACCAATCAAAGAATTTCATTATATCCCTTTTCAGATTGTTCTAGTTTGTTTCGTAGGGATAAAGAATACACAGATACAGTACAGAATCGATTTTTTTTATTAAAACATTTATTTATTTATTAAAACAAATAAATTATACTATTTTTAATATAAAACATAAAAATTCGATTCTTATGTTTTATCTAGAAAAAAAAAAATATGGAATTCGAATCCTAAATGATTTAATAATTGATAACTATTTCGAAATCAAAAATTTATATTTATAATATAAATTTTTGATTTCGATTTTAATATATATTAAAATCGAAATCAAAAAAAAAATACAAATATTCTATATTATTCGAAAATAAAATATAAAATATTTGAATGACTAAATATCAAAACGTTTCTTAGTAATGACTAAGAACTGTTCGTGTGATTTTTTTTAGTTAGAATCAAATTTTCGAATAGAATAAAATAGAATCGATAGTCATTAATCTATTCTATGTAAAAGTCAAACATTAAGTAGCTCCATATAATACCTTCTAATTGAGAGAAAAGTACGCTAAGTTGCACAAAAAAAGAGTTTTTATGTTAATCCAAAAACCAGAAAGGGTTTCTAATATGAAAAAAGGTCCGTTGAGCGCCACACGTA